GTTTTTACGTTATTTCGTACTGTATTGTACAATTCCTTTCTTTGGGGGATTCTTTTCTCACGCGATAAAAAATGAAATGATAGAATGGATTGCTACCTATGCCTAGATCTCGGATAAATGGAAATTTTATTGATAAGACCTTTTCCATTGTAGCCAATATCTTATTACGAATAATTCCGACAACTTCAGGAGAAAAAGAGGCATTCACTTATTACAGAGATGGTGCGATTTGATTATCTTTTTTTTTTACCGATCTCAGTCTTAGGAGAAAGATACACTCTTCAGAGAGAAAGAAAAAAAATTTTGAAAAAAACCTACGCTTGCTGAAGGTGAAGTTTGGAAATAAAACGATTAATTCCTTCTGTCGTGTATCCCCGATTAATGCAGCCTCAATATGCTTCAATTTTTGGTTTATAGTATTAAGCGAAAGGTTATACCTATACCTATGGGGTTAGGTCAATCCTACTCCACTAGTACCAATGGGCGGCATGGGGGAAGAAGCACTACGCTTAGGAATCAACAACACGAGAAAACTTTGTAAAAAAAACCCTTCCTTTCTTATCGGGATCGGGACTAACAAGAATGGTTGGGACAATAAACATCCATCTCGTTCGTATTTTGGATACCCATATAACCATCGAAGACTGTTGAAGTGACTAATTCCGGGAAATTTAGCGGCGTTGAGGACAAAGAAATTGTTGAAGTGACTATTTATCCAGTAATAACATACTTGATCTTAAGAAAAGATCCTTTACAGGAAGGTTGGCTAGAGATTTCATGTAAAAACACTAGTCCCGCTCAGTTGATAATGAGAAGATTGCATTCTATGTTTCTCATTATACACATAAAGGAGGAGCCGTATGAGATGAAAATCTCACGTACGGTTCTGGAACGGAGATTCTTTGAACCGAATGACGACCGTAACGGATGTCGGCTCAATCGGAAGGAAATTATGCGGAAGCTTTACAGAATTATTATGAGGCTATGCGACTGGAAATTGATCCCTATGATCGAAGTTATATACTTTATAACATAGGCCTTATCCACACAAGTAACGGAGAACATACGAAAGCTTTGGAATACTATTTTCGAGCACTCGAACGAAACCCGTTCTTACCTCAAGCTTTTAACAATATGGCCGTTATCTGTCATTACGTGCGACTATCTCCACTATAGAAAGAAAAAAGAAAAGAACGAGCAAATCCGCTAATACTTATAAATACTAGAAAAAAAAATGGGCTTTCTACATATCTATCGTTCGAAACAACGATTTTTATCAGCTGTAGCAAAGAAACAAACTTCATAGAAATCGAAATATGAAGAAATATATATGCCTAGATACTTTTTTTTCTATGGATAAAAGATCTAATTGATAGAGGAAGCACCGTAAAGATCAATTAACAAGGTTTTTGGCCATACAACAAGAACTGCTTACTTATCTCATGATAGAAGAGTTAGGAATCCACTTATGTAATAAAGTTGATCCCCTAAGCTTTTGAGCAGCGGTGTAGTATCAGATCCCAAAGATAGTAAGTCTTTTCTTATGAAGAAGAGTCTTTCTCAAAGATTCTATAGAAATAGATATATCATATATGAAAGTATATGATATATGAAATCGAGATAGTTACCTTTCAGAAAATTCTAATAAGAGTGTAAATGCCGATGCTTTATTCTTCTTGAAGAAATTGTATAAGTCAATCCAAGATGCATCATGATCTCCAGGAAGTCGAAAAGTTTGGAACACCGATCGGCATAAAATGGAAAAAGATGCATTTTCTATCTTACTTTGATGTGAGAACCTAAACTATGCTTTATTCTTCTGAAGGTAGGAAAAAAGATAAAACTAAAAAAAAAGGATGAGATTCTTTATTAATCCAAATTCAAGTTTGAAACTCATGTAATTAATCTCTTTTCTTGTGGTTAACTCCAGAAAAAAAAAATGGAAGATCAAAAGAATTGACTGTTGAGCCGTATGAGTCAGGAAACTCTCAAGTACGGTTCTAAGGGAAGGAATTTACTCACCTATTCCGACCGCGGAGAACAGGCCATTCGACAGGGAGATTCTGAAATAGCGGAATCTTGGTTTGATCAAGCTGCTGAATATTGGAAACAAGCTATAGCACTTACCCCAGGTAATTATATTGAAGCACAGAATTGGTTGAAGATCACAGGGCGTTTTGAATAAGAACACTCTGTTTCTTATTTTCTTTTTTTCTATTCTAATTTCTTATTTTATTCTCTATATTCTACATTCTCTATAGAATTCTATCTCTATAGAGAATATAGAATATAGAGAGAATCCATATTTATTTCTATTTTTTTTAATAATTTTTATCAATTTTTATCTAATATACTATATTGAATTTGTTATAGTTTCTTGTTTGTTGTCCCCATCAGTCAAATAAAACAGATCATTTCTATAGGAACAACCAATCAAAAGATTTCATTATATATCTTCTAAAATCGTTCTATTTGATCTGGTATTTCGTAGAGATAAACG